TTGAATTCAATTCAGATAGAATATAATTTGAATGAAGATATACATGTATTTAATAAGTAATATACTGAATCATGAATTTCATTTAATCTAGAGCAAATCTATTATGAATTTGTATATCTTGTTTGTATAGATAACTAAATATATTAAATAACTTATTAAATAACATAACTATTTTTTTCTTATATTTATCTATTTTAGAATGTTAAAATGAATCTTTCTTTTGTTTTACTCTTTATCGTATTGGATTGACCCAAATTTAGCAATCCAAGAAAATAAAGTTTTCGCGGGCGAATATTTACTCTTTCAATTTCTATTTCAGTTCTATCATTAGTTCATAACTTTTCCGAATAGATGAATTGGTCTCTGGTCGGTTCCGCCATCCCGATCCATGAATCATTCGAATTCATTTTCACTAGAATCTTTTGAATTCACAGGTTCCATCGTTCCCATCGCTTCTTACTTAATGGTTAGGTCTGAATTCTACAATGGAGCTATTAGTTCTTGAGTCAATATTCTTAGCCTTTATTGGCTCGAAGCTCTTTATTTTTTGTTCGATGAGCAGATCCATTTAATGTTAATGATGAATCCGTATTGATGCTTTATTACACAGCTTTTTTCTGAGATGACTCATAGACCTTACATATTGGAATTCTATATCATCAATATTCTTTTTCTTTCTTTCTCTCATCCTTCCATTTATCCATACCCTTTCTTTTTTATTTCAATTGACAACTTAGAAGCATATTTTATTAATATTTTAATAAATAATATTAATAAATAATAAATTTTAATAAATAATAAAAAAAGATTTCAGTTGCTACAACAATATGAACAATATATCATATCTTGACTGATTCTTTGGATCCAGATAATACGAAGTGATGAGTTGGTTATTACTTCTATAGTTATTTGTTTATACCGTGGGGCTGGTTTTTTATACTAACCCTCAAAAAACCAACGAGTCACACACTAAGCATAGCAATTTTATCAAAAGATTAATTTAATTTTTATTCAACCCTATAGAATTATAATTGTTCATTTTTTTTATTGAACAGAAAAGAAAAAGAAGAAACGAATTTCTCATTTTTTGTTCCATCGCTGGATAGAATGCAAAGGGAATAAAGGTTTATTATTCCCCGTCTATAAATATCCAAATTTTGATGCCTAATACCCCATAGATCGTTCGAACTGTATAGGAACAATAATCAATTTTAGCTCGAATGGTTTGTAGTGGAACCCTACCCTCTCTGATCCATTCAACACGCGCAATTTCCTTTCCGTCGATACGTCCTGCAATTTGCACTTGAATTCCTTTTGTATCTGCTTGTTCAGTTAATTCTATAGCCTTTTTCATTGCTTTGCGAAAAGAAACTCTATTTTTTAATTGGCCGGCTATAAATTCTGCAAGAATATTAGGGTTTCCATAAGGCTTTTCAATTCGTGTAATAGCAATGTTAAGTTTTCTATTTACAGAATGAAATTCTTTTTGTAAATTCATCTGTAATTCTTCGATTCCTCGGGGTCGACTTTCAATTAATATTTTTGGAAATCCCATATAGATTATGATTTGGATCAGGTCGATTCTTTTTTGAATCTCTATACGTGCAATTCCCTCAACGCCAGAAGATGTTTTCATATTTTTTTGTACATAATTCTGGATATAATTTCTTATTTTTTGATCTTCTTGCAGACCCTCAGAATAATTTTTTGGTTGTGCGAACCAAAGGGAATGATGACCTTGGGTTGTACCAAGTCTGAAACCAATTGGATTTATTTTTTGTCCCATTTTCCCCCATTACTATACATATCATAATACGACATAGTTGTATGCTTTTTTTTCCATTTAGGTTTTTGTGACCATGTAATAGAGTCGGTATCTATATATTCATCTAAGGATATATCTTTCATTACAATAGTTATATGGCAGGTAGGTTTTTGTATCGCAAAACTACGCCCTCGAGCGCGAGGTTTTAATCTCTTCACGATAGTACCTTCATTGACTTCCGCTTTACTAATGACTAAATTTGCTTCATTCGAACCCATATTGAAACTAGCATTTGCTGCTGCAGAATAAACTAATTTAAAAATTGGATAACATGCTCGATAAGGCATGAGTTCTAATATCATAAGTGTTTCTTCGTAGGAACGCCCACGAATTTGATCAATTACTCTTCGCGCTTTGTGAGCAGACATAGATATATGTTGACCTAAAGCGTATACTTCTGTTGTTCTCTTATTTAACATAAAGTTCGCCTCCTACTAATCAATGATAAATATCTATATATATTATTATACATAAACAAACGTTTTTTAACGACGAGATCTATTATCGCTTTTTGCATGTCCTCGGAAATTTAAAGTAGGTGCAAATTCTCCCAATTTGTGTCCTACCATACGATCTGTTATATAAATAGGTAAATGTTCCTTTCCATTATGGATAGCAATAGTATGGCCGACCATTATGGGTATAATGGTAGACGCCCGGGACCAGGTTATTATT